TATTATTAATAATTAATAATCAATTATTAAATATTATTATAAATATTAATATTATAAGGGTTCTAATAAAAACTCGGAAAAAATATAAACTAAACTAAGAATAGGATTCTTTGACGAACGCGATCAAGAAGCATTATTCTATAAAAATCTCGTATATTATTTCGATACAAACAAGACAAGAAGGATTCTAGGAAGACAAATAATCTCTCCTAGAATCCCGGTTTCCCCATTTCTATTTATACTGTGCTCAATATTTCCGCTTTTTTTCTTATGTTTAGTATCTAGTCGAATTTTCTTATATTAAACTAAAGGAATATTAATAGATTTATATTCATTATCATTAATATAGTTATATTCTAGGACATTGAAATCTGAAAACAGTGATATAATAATGTCGTTCCAATTTATTGGGGTTGAAAAAAAAAAAAAGAAAAAGTCAAATAGTTTTCTTCATAATATACATACTATGACTGACTAGTACTACGGTACAAGGAATTCTCTAAATATGATATGGTAGAAAAAGAATAGAAACAAGCAAAGGGCTTTTCAGAATTTTTTGATTATACAGAATTACATAATTTATAAAAAAAAATTACGTTCGTAAAAAGAACTTAATATGTTGATAAATCCGCGAACCTAGAAATTCATTTCGAACAATTGAACCTTCTCAAACTGTTTCTTTTTAAGAACCAAAAAGATTTGTGCCAAAATAACAGATGCCAAGAAGAACAAGAGACCTTGGACACGTAACGGATCTTGAAGTACTATTTCTGCATCCCCCTGACCAAATCCACCCACATTAGGATTACTCGTTAATGGTTGATCAAGTTTGAGGGATTCACCCTCTGAAACAAGAAGTTCTGGCCCTGGAGGTATAATATCAATCACTTCACGTCCATCCGATGGATCCACTATAGTTATTTCGTAGCCCCCTTTTTCTTTTCGTATGATTTTTTTTACTATACCTGCTGCTGTAGCATTATAAACATTATTATTACTCTTGCTTCCGTCGGGATAAATCTGACCCCTTCCCCTGTTCCCGCCTACGTATATGGGATATTTTAAGAAGTGAACATCTCTCTTAGTAGCGGGATCGGGGGAAAGAATAGGAAAGGTGATTTCACTATATTTCTGACCAGGAACGGGGCCTACCACAAGAATATTTTTTTTAGTGGGGCGATAGCTTTGAAAAGACAGATTGCCTATCTTTTCTTTAATCTCAGGCGAAATACGATCGGGGGGAGCCAATTCAAACCCCTCTGGTAAAATAAGAACAGCCCCCACATTCAAAGCCCCCTTTTTACCATTAGCAAGAACTTGTTTCACTTGCATATCATAAGGAATTCGAACAACTGCTTCAAATACAGTATCAGGAAGTACTGCTTGTGGGACCTCGATATCTACGGGTTTATTAGCTAAATGGCAATTGGCGCATACAATACGGCCAGTTGCTTCTCGCGGATTTTCATAACCCTGCTGTGCAAAAATGGGATAGGCATTTGAAATGGGTGCTCGGGTTATTATATATATCATGAGCGATACGGAAATGGATCGAGTAATCTCTTCCTTTATCCAAGAAAAGGCATTTCTAGTTTGCATGTTCCAATCATTTATCCTGAAAATTTCTACAATAAGATTAGGTAGGTCGCTGGTATAGTTCCCTATCCATGATTCTGCTATTTACTGAAATAATTTTACTGGAATATAGAAGCCCAGATGGGTAGAAAGAAAAAAAATGGAATGTTGTACAAACTAACAAACTTTATAATTGGATTATTTATAATTGGATTAGTGGATCATTTTTTCAGTCATTCATTGAATGATAAATCACTACAAGTGACGGAGATACACGATTTAAATAACGGAAAATCCAATATTTTAAAATTGTATCGATAATGACTGGAAAAGTGGAAACAAGACCGGATATAATTTGATCATTATGAGCAAATCCAAAATCTTTATAGATATAACCAATCATTAGTTCCCAACCATGGTTCGAATGGAATCCTATACATAAATCAGTTAATAAAAGAATAGAAAAAGCTTTTATTGTGTCGCTTAAGTTATATAGGAATTCTTGAACCCAAGAGTTAAGACTAATAAGTTCTTGATTACCTAGAATAGAATAACCACTTAGAATAACAAAACAGATTATATTTGTCGAGAAGTGCAAAATCGTATGGATATGATCTTCGTTGTACGTCTTGATCAATTGGAGCGTTTCTTTGTAGATTCTGACATGAAGGTTTTGTAGACGTGTTTCCGGGTATCCCTTTATCATTTCATCCAAGAGGAACAGTTCCTCTAATTCTATGAATTTTTTTAGAATATTCTTTTCTTGAATATCATTCAAGAAAATTTCGGATTGCCTAGTATTCCACCAATTAGTAACCCAAGATTCTAGAGTTTTCTTAAATGAGAAAGAGATGCACCAGGGCAAAAAGACTATAGATGTAAGATATACAAGGGGAATTAATGCTTTCTTTTTTTCCATTTTTCGTCTTTAATGAACTCAGCTTCACCTCATTCGTCAACTCTATATGATAATAATATTTTTATTTTTATAAAGCATAAGTTCTATTACAAGTCAGAGAGCCTATAAATCAAATCTATTCCCACGTTTTTTTATTTGCAATTTGGGAGTTAATCCTTGAATTTCGAAAGAATACAGAAATCGAGTAAGAAAGAGAAAGAGTCCACTTCCAATTCGAATGAAGAAAAAAAATCTTTTTTCCAAAGATACGAATTGCTAAAATTCGAAGAAATTTACCCTTTCGATGAATATACGAAAGAGCACTTCAAGTAATGAATATTAGTCGGATTTTGAAACGAAAGAATGCCCTTTCTATCAAAATATTAAATATAAAAAATCAAATATCAAAAAAATTCTTGATTTTTTAAAATACTTCAATTGGTACACGCAAAAAATAGGCCAATTCCGCAGCTTTTTGTTCAATTTCTCGCGGAGTAAAATTCTCATCAGTACGAGTCAAGGGAATGGCCCCCTGTCCTCTGATTTCCATATAAAGGACACGACGAGTATAAATGCCCTCTTTAACTTCTATTCTGATGGACTGAATGTCTTTCATAAGGAACCGGAGAAAAATACGACGATTTTTTCCAGGAAATCCCCAACGAAAAATACACACTATTCCCTCTTTTCTATCAAATCGATCATAACCACTACCTACATTCCACGAAATTGTACACCACAAATAGGAGCTAATAAAGAGACCCGCGATTCCATAGAAAGACATCACGAGCCCTTGTGGAAAAAAAAGAATTTGCTGAGACGGAAATAAAGATAGCAAATTCCTACCAAGATAACTGGAAATTCCAACCAATAAGAATCCTAATGAACCTAAAAAAAGGATAAAGGCCCAGCAGAAATTACTTGTTTTTCGAGACCCCGTTATAAGTTCTATCCGTATACGTTCTGATCGCCAACCCATACTAGATCCCGTTTTATTTTATTTGACTTTACTTTTCTTTGTTTCCGAAGTAACTCTCATCAACTAGCACTATTCTTATGTAAACCTTTAGGAGTAATTCAGTAAATTTCTAGACCTAAAAAAAAATGGATGAGATTTGTCCCTACTGCCCGTATCTAAAAAATCTTGTTTTTTTGAACATGAAGAAATAAAGAAGCCATTGCAATTGCCGGAAATACTAGGCCCACTAAAGGCACAAAAATAGAGGGTAAGTTGCTGAGAGTTGTCATAGAATGGGTACCTCGATTTCATATTTGTACCTGTTTTTTTTTTATATAGAATATATAAATATAAAATAATAAATAAATAAATAATAATGAGTAAAGTAATAAGTACAAGGAATGTAGAACTAACTAACTAAGTGGATTTATTTATCTTTCTATTTCTACATGAAATAGATGTATGATAATAAATTAAATTTTTTTATTTATTATCTTATTACCTTGTTCTTGTCTTATATTCTTATATATATTATATATATTATATATAATTATCTCATAAACTTAGAATTTCATTTTTTTTTATTTGATTTGAATTAAAAAAAAAAGTAAAAGTAGGGATTCTCGGGAGGAGATATAGAAAAATGCAATATTCTATACCTATATATATATTATATCTATATAAATATAAAAAAAAAACGAATTAATATTCTATTTTAATATTTAAAATAGAATGTATAATAATAATAAATATTATGTAAAAAAAAAAAAAATTATCCGCATGATTCTTTCTTAAATCTCATGTTACCAAATAAAGAGAAATTCTTTAGATTTTGACTTTGATTCCTATAAACTAAAAAACGACTCGCTCGTCACAAATAAGATAATTTAGGGATCCACTTGATTTAATTTTGAGTCAAAGGAAAGAAAGCATGGAGCTGAAATAACTCACTCAGAGTGCCCTTTAAAAGATTACGCGGTACGATTGAATCAAATAAGCCCTTATGGAATAAATATTCAGCCGCTTGTGAACCTTCAGGTATTGTCTTATTCAATGTTTGTTCAATTACTCTTTTACCCGCAAATGCAACGTAAGCATTTGGTTCGGCAATAATGATATCCCCCAACATACCAAAACTAGCTGTCACTCCACCAGTAGTAGGAGATGTAAGGATCGATACATAGAATAACTTTTTATTTGCTTGATAATCATATAAAGCGGAAGATATTTTAGCCATTTGCATCAAGCTCAAACTTCCTTCTTGCATACGTGCTCCTCCGGACGCACATACGAGAATAAGAGGTAAAAATTGATTGGCAGCATATTCGATCAAACGGGTAATTTTCTCACCTACTACGGATCCCATACTACCCCCCATAAACTGAAAATCCATAACCCCAATTGCTACGGGAATACCGTTTAGTTGACCTGTGCCTGTTTGAACAGCCTCAGTTAATCCTGTCGTTCTTTGATAAAAATCAATACGATCTTTATAGGGTTCCTCCTCCGAATGAAATTCAATGGGATCCACAGAGACCATGTCTTCATCCATAGGATTCCAAGTACCTG